ACAACCACTATCTCTATATCATTTCTCATAGAAAGTGCGTATACACTTAACAAAACGTCTTCTTCTTTGAACAATAAAGAGGGAAAGAAATAAAAAAAAGTCTAGTCTTTCTCAGTATCTATCTATAAAGATAGTAAGAGCTCATTCCATTGATTGAAATAGAAAATTTCGGAAGAATTTTAGGTTAGAAGAAATTTCCAATCATCGGAATCCCTTTCTTTTCGAAATACAAACACGGGAATCACTGAAATATCTCTTTGAGAGAAAGAGTATGATTCATATCATAGATAACTCCATTGGAGTCCAATGGGATTCGAAATTCAGAGATTTTGATTTTAAATAGTTCAAAACGCGTTGCAGAACGATCTATAAAACGATTGATACGGTTTGATTCCTCAACTCAATTAGTAGTACTTCTAGAGCCCACTTCTTCCCCACACTACGAGTGAAAGGGAAAATGTAAAGACTACCATTAAAGCAGCCCAAGCGAGACTTACTATATCCATGTGAATTATGTCCCCTATCTCTATAAATACGAAGGAATTTTTCCATTATTCCTCCCTAATAATAGTGGAATCCATGGCGCAGAGTCAAAAAGGGATTCTGACCGAACACTATCGAGAAACCAATCCAATAAATCGATTATGATTTCGAATCGGGAAAGATTAAACACAAGCAAAATACGTAGTAAGATCCGAAGGGAATGGGAAAATGTAGGAATAAGAATAATAAGGCCTATTCTTTTTTTGTTTTGTTGACCTTAGTAAGTAAAAACAGACAAGGGAGAAATCACGAAAAACCAGAAATCTCTATCTATTACAGACCTCTATTTCCCCATTTGATCCGGTACCCCCCTTCCCCATTATCGCTCTGAAAGAGGGGGCTTGTCTAGGGGTTGCCGCAAAGAAATTCTTTCTGTTTGCCCCTTTTTCTATAAAAGTCAATTATCAATCCAATCTAATATTGGTTGGATACCTGAGCACTCGGAGATTCTCGCGAGTCCGTCGTATATTGCACCTCCTTCCAAAACTCTTAATTGAATCAGATTTCCTATTCAGGCTCTACAATCTGATTCAAGATCCAGTCATTAGACACTCCCTTAGTAATAGAAGGGAATCGTGAAGTCTTGATAGACCCTCTACCAGTAGATTCGAATATTTCCTTGAATCCTAGATGCGAACGAGCATTCACACTCTTTTTTGTTTAGAAAACCCTCAGACCACATGCTTAGAATCAACAAAGCATTAACAGTCTGTTTCCTCTGCTTCTAACGGGGAAGAATTCTGCAAGTTCTATAAGCGGAACCGAAGAGAAGAAGAGATTTCGAGTTTTTTTGTTGATCAGGCGACACCCGGATTTGAACTGGGGAAAAAGGATTTGCAGTCCCCCGCCTTACCACTCGGCCATGCCGCCAAAATAATACAAAATAGATGAAAATTTTCCCAGATTGCTGAAGTTTTATTGTATTTGGATTTTGACTCCTGTTTTCCTTAATCCTTTTCCTAAAAGAAACACCCTTTTTGGATTTTATCCATCCCTTCGATTGATTGTATAGTATTGGAAAATCCACAATGCTAAAAACATTCTCTGGCTTTTCTATTGAGAAATCAAATGTGGATTTTCAGCCGACAAACTTGAACCATTAACTATTGACTGCTTAGTTCGAATTAATGACGATTCTGGGATTTGAATCGCAAATTGTGTTTTCCTAATGACATAAGAAAATACAAATTGAGACAGAACTAATCAGTATTTATTTTTTCAATCAAAAAATCCTTCTCAATTTCAATTATAACAAAACATATCAGTATATGTAAACCCCAGAACATAAATTGTTACACAGATATCTATTATTTAGATATATTGTCTATAGGTAATTATCATAAAATTATCCTACTTCACTTCAATTTTGCATTAAATAGAAATTCTCTTTTGATAGAACACGACCCGGACTGTCCCGAATAGAACCAGCAATAAAAGAGAAGTCGGATATTATAGCTATCCGCATACGTGTTTAATAAGTGCAACCCTTCTTATACACTTCAAATCATATTCTATTCAAAAATCAGTAAAGTAGAAATATTTCTCTTCTCTGCGAATCGTTTTTTTTTTGAATAACGAAATCTCTAACATAAAGACGGTTAAGTGCTAAAAAAATGGATCCTATGTTGTTTCTGATTTTTCTGTCTTTGTATTTATCTCCCAAATACCGAATCCTTTTATTTTTCTCAAATTCGAATATGTAATATCATAATAATGGTATAATTGAAATCCTTTTTGTTTTGCTATTATATACAAAACCTTATGACTTTAACTTTAATAAGTCTAAGTGACAGAATTCTGTTTCTAGGACTGTTTTATCAATTCCTTTCCATTTTGATCTGTTGCAACTTCCAATTTAAGTAGAAAATTCTCTTTATTCCTCCGTTCAAACGTAGTTCATACATTTCATTCCAAATATGGAGTTGGATAAAATTTCATGTGATTCAGTAAACAGAAT